ACCTCCCTCCGAGGCTGGGGATAAAGATAATTTTTTTATGAAAAAAAATTGTAAAATTGAAATAAAGATATATATCTATTCATGTTTGCAGTGTTTCCGCCCTTTCGAATATTTATAACAGATTAAATCACTCAATTGGAACGAATCCACCAATAGATCTATTTTTTTAGACTATGTTTAATGACTACCTTTCTACCACGATTCTATTTAGTTTAAACTCTTATTCCATTTTCAAAAAAAAAAAAATTAAATCCCTTTCCAGTTTTAGATTTTTCAACAAGAATTCCTTACTTCAACCTCTTATCTTAACCCATAGATTTCTTCCAAATTCATGAACCACCCTCGTATCGTTATATTTGATTGTATAGCAGAAGCGTATACCCATTATCCACATAACACAAAGAAGACGCCATTTTATTGTTATTAATTCTTTTTCCTCTTTTGAATCAAAACTTCTCGCATTATCCTAATCTCTAAGAGAAATTCTTTGATTCTTCAACTTCAATTAAATCGTAACAGTTCCCTTCATTTTTCTATTACTACATTTGTATGAAATCTAATCGGATTCCATTTTTTTTTTATTAATTCCTGTCAAAAATAAACAATTTGAGTAAAAGGGCGTCTTTTTTTGTAATGAATCCGTTTTTACGTTATTTCGTACTGTACAATTCCTTATGTTTGTGAGATCTTTTTCTCATGAAAGGAAATTAAAAATTAAATTATAGAATGGATTAATACACCTATGTCTAGATCTGGGATAAATGGAAATTTTATTGATAAAACCTTTTCAATTGTAGCCAATATCTTATTACGAATAATTCCGACAACTTCAGGAGAAAAAGAGGCATTCACCTATTACAGAGATGGTGCGATTTGATTATTTTTATTTTTTTTTACCGCTCTCCGTCTTAAAGAGAAAATAGAAAGACAACAGAGGACAAAAAAAATTATTAAAAAAATCTACGCTTGTTGAAGGTGAAGTTTGTTAAAATAAATAAAGCAACCCCTTCGGTCGTGTATCCCCGATTAAAGCAGCCTCAGATGCTTCAATTGTTGATTCTAAAGTATTGAGCGAAAGGTTACACCTATAGGTTAAGTTAACCCTACTTCACTAGTACCAATAGGAGGCATAGGGGAAGAAGCACTACTCCTAGGAATCAACGCACGAAAACTTTGTTAGAAATGATTCCCTTTACTTATCAGGATCGGGGCTAACAGGAATGGTTGGGACAACAAACATCCATCTCGTTCGTATTTTGGATACCCGTATAACCATCGAAGACTGTTGAAGTGACTAATTCCTACAAATTTTAGGGCGTTGAAGACAAAGAAATTGTTGGGGTCGCCTTTTTTTAATCTAATATAATGCCAACATGCTTGATGTTAAGAAAAGACCTTTTACCAGAAGGTTGGCTAGAGATTTCTTGTAAAAACACCAGCCCCGCTCAGTTTATAATGAGAATCTTTCAATCTTTTTTGATTCCATGTCTTTTTTTCATTATGCACATAAAGGAGGAGCCGTATGAGGTAAAAATCTCATGTACGGTTCTGGAACGGAGATTCTTTGAATCGAATGACGACCGTAACGGATGTCGGCTCAATCCGAAGGAAATTATGCGGAAGCTTTACAGAATTATTATGAAGCTATGCGACTGGAAATTGATCCTTATGATCGAAGTTATATACTCTATAACATAGGCCTTATCCATACAAGGAACGGAGAACATACAAAAGCTTTAGAATATTATTTTCGGGCACTAGAACGAAACCCGTTCTTACCACAAGCTTTTAATAATATGGCCGTTATCTGTCATTACGTGCGACTATCTCCACTATAGAAATAAAAAAAGGGGAAGAAAGAAGAAATCCATTAATAAATACTAAAAAAGGGTAGGCTTTCTACATATGTATCGTTCAAAACAACGATTTTTATCAGCTGTAGCAAGGAAATAAACTTCATAAAAGTAGAAATATTAATATGAAGAAATAGGTATGCCTAAATACTTTATTCTATGGATAAAAGATCTAATTGATAGAGGAAGCGCCGTAAAGATCAATTCGCGAGGTTTTGGTCCGATACAATAAGAACTGCTTACTTATGTCATGATATGAGATATAAAGTTAGGAATCAACTTATGTAATAAAGTTGATCCCCTAAGGTATTGAGCAGCGGTGTAGCATCAGATCCCAAAGATAGTAAGTCTTTTCCGTCTTATGAGGGAAGGTCTTTTTCAAAGATTCTATATAAATTTATATATGAAACCGAGATAGTTACCTTTCAGAAAAGTCTAATGATAGTTAAAATGCTTATGCTTTATTCTTCTGAAGGTGGGAAAAAGGATAAAACTGATTATTAACAAAATTTTTAGTTTGAAACTCATGTAATTAACCTCTTTCTTTTGGTTAACTCGAGAAAAAAGGGATCGCGATATATCTATGAGAAATCTCATTTAATTCGATACGATAGATTACATCAAAAGAATTTGACTGTTGAGCCGTA